GGAGGGAAGTGGGGTAAATGGCCGATACTACTGGAAGGATTCCTCTTTGGATAATAGGTACTGTAACTGGTATTCTTGTGATCGGTTTAATAGGTATTTTCTTTTATGGTTCATATTCTGGATTGGGCTCATCACTGTAGTAATTCGATGAACCGAGATATAGATATGAAAGTATAAGAACTCAACGGGACCTTCTTTCCCCTAGAATTAGACAAGCAAAGAAGGGGGAGGTCCCATTCAATTCTTTTTTTAATTATTCTAATTTTTTATTAGAATTTTTTTCGTATAAATGAAAACAGGATCCCCCTTTCGGTGTTTTTGGAAAAGTTATTTGATCGTTCAACCCCTATATTACTAGATAGTACTTTACTTATTGATCTTTCCTAAATTCTAAATTAAAAGAAAGAATCAATTGCTTGATTTACTGAATAACACATATAGAATCTATATTTTTCTAGATTCAAAAAATCTAAGAAGTTCCATTTGTGCGGTAAAATGCCCTCTCTTTTTTTTTTCAGTTTGTCCACTACTTACACGTGTAATAATAAGAAAAAGGATCAATCTAAAATTAAACAAAGTGTTAAATCTCGAAAAAATAAAAAAATTATTACTAAGTCTTTGATTTGACGAAGAGAATTCAAACTCATTACTATTTCGACACACGACAGGTATGTGTAAAAGTCCTTGTCGTGTGTCGAAGACCAGGAGGGAAAAGAATCCCCCCTAGAATCCTTTCTTCCCCTCTTTTTTATTTTCTTTATATTCCCCAATCTAGTATCGAGTCTAATTTGATACACTCTAGGTCATTGAAATATCCGAAATACCCTATCATATAGGATCATAGTGACATCATTCCAATTTCGATTAGAAAAAAGAGAAAAAGTCAAATAAAATAGTCTTTATTCACAATTCAATATATTATAAATAATAATCAAGTAATAAGTAAGCCCAAACTTCTCGTAGATGTTGAAGAAAAGTATAAACAAAAAAAAAAGAACCTTCTCATAATTATTTTATTTGTTGATCATCTAAAATTTGCAAAACATTGTCAATAAGAGTTGGGTTCTTGTTACAAATTACAAGCTTGATGTTGATAAATTTACGAATCTAGAAATTCATTTCGGACAGTTGAACCTTCTCGAACTGTTTCTTTTTAAGAACCAAAAAGATTTGTGCCAAAATAACAGATGCAAAGAAGAACAAAAGACTTTGTACGCGCAGTGGGTCTTGAAGTACTATTTCTGCATCTCCCTGACCAAACCCCCCTACGTTAGGGTTACTTGTTAATGGTTGATCAAGTTTGATAGATTCACCCTCTGAAACAAGAAGTTCTGGTCCTGGAGGGATAATATCAACCACTTCACGTCCATCCGAGGCCCCCACTATGTTTATTTCGTATCCACCCTTTTCTTTTCGTATTATTTTCTTTACTATACCTGCCGCTGTGGAATTATAAACTGTATTATTACTCTTGCTCCCGTCAGGATAAATCTGACCCCTTCCCCTGTTACCACCTACATATATTGGATATTTTAAGAAGTGAACATCTTTCTTACTGGCCGGGTCCGGGGAAAGAATAGGAAAAGTTATTTCACTATATTTTTGACCAGGAACAGGACCTATCACAAGAATATTTTTTTTATTGGGGCGATAGCTCTGAAAAAAAAGATTGCCTATCTTTTCTTTCATCTCTGGAGAAATACGATCGGGTGGTGCTAATTCAAACCCTTCAGGTAAAATAAGAACAGCCCCCACATTCAACCCCCCCCTTTTGCCGTTAGCAAGAACTTGTTTTAATTGCATATCATAAGGAATTCGAACAACTGCTTCAAATACAGTATCTGGAAGAACTGCTTGCGGAACCTCAATATCCACGGGCTTATTAGCTAAATGGCAATTGGCACATACAATACGCCCAGTTGCTTCTCGCGGATTTTCATAACCTTGCTGTGCGAAAATGGGATATGCATTCGAAATGGATGACCAAGTTATTATGTATATCACGAGCGATATGGAAATGTATCGAGTAATCTGGTCTTTTATCCAAGAAAAAGTATTTATAGTTTGCATGGTCCAATCGTTGATTCCGAAAATTTTTACAATAAATTTGGTAGGTTGCTAGTATAGTTCCCTATCCACGATTCTGGTATTTACTTTAAAACAAAACTGAATTTACTGAAAGAATTTGACTGGAATATGGTAGGAACCTCCTGCCTTAGATGGGTATAAATAAAAAAAGGAAGTACAATTTTTCATGCTTTGATTATGTACAAAGTAAGAAACATTCTAAATTAGAATTGGATTTATATCCATATACCTTTTTTTCTTCTTTTCAGTCATTCATTGAATGATAAATCACTACAAGCGACGGAGATACACGATTTAAATAACGGAAAATCCAATATTTCAAAATTGTATCTAGAATGACTGGAAAAGTGGAAACAAGACCAGATATAATTGGATCGTTATGGGCAAATCCAAAATCTTTGTAGATAGAGCCAATCATTAGCTCCCAACCATGGGGCGAATGAAATCCGATACATAAATCAGTTAATAAAAGAATAGAAAAAGCTTTTATTGTGTCACTTAAGTTATATAGGAATTCCTGAATCCAAGAGTTAAGAAGAATAAGTTCTTTATTTCCCATAATAGAATAACCGCTTAGAATAAAGAAACAGATTAAATTTGTCGAGAAATGCAAAATCATATGGATACAATCCTCATTCTGCATCTTGATCAATTGAATCGTTTCATTGTGGATTCCTATACGAAATTTTTGTAGTTTTGTTTCCGGGTATTCCTTTATAAGTTCGTCCAACAAGTGGAGTTCCTCTAATTTGATGAATTTTTCTAGAAGATCTTTTTCTTGAATATCATTCAAAAAAGTTTCAGATTGTTTAGTATTCCACCAATTAGTAACCCAAGACTCCAGACTTTTTTGAAATGATAGAGGGATCCACCAGGGTAAAAATACTATAGATACAAGATATAGAAAGGGAATCAATGCTTTCTTTTTTTCCATTTTTTTTTATCTATAAATTGTTAATGAACCCGTTTTCAATTTCATGAATATTCTTTGTATTTCAAGAGGAAAGAAATCACTTTCTACAAAATTTTCAAATAAACTAATTCAATTAAGTTCTAAAATATTCACAAGTTAACCATAGCAAAAAAAATTGAAGGTATGAATGAGATGATAAAACTAGGTGACAAAACCTAATTTGAATTTGGATAATTTCATTATTGTTCTAATTAAGAATTGGATTCTTTACATTTATTTTATCATTAAAGATTAATAAAGAAGAAAGGATAAAAATAAAAAGAAAGATTACTAAAAAATAGATAACATAATAAATTTACATGATTTCTTTTTTATTGTTACTGAATTGTAAGTGAATTTCCATCCAAAGACCCCTTATTTGTGATTCATATTTGTAGACAAAACTGATTTATCTCTTTGGTTGTTCTGTAGACATCTGCTTTGACCCGAGTGAGGGTTCTGATGAAATTTCCGTTAAATCATGCTATAGAAAAACAGTATTCTGGATTTAATTTAGTATTTGACTCCAAATTAAGAAAGCATTCATAATTTCAGTTCATTTTTTCAAAATACTTCAATCGGTACACGCAAGAAATAGGCCAATTCAGCAGCTTTTTGTTCAATTTCTCGTGGAGTCAAATTCTCATCCGTACGAGTCAAGGGGATGGCTCCCTGACCTCTAATTTCCAGATAAAGGACACGACGGGTATAAATACCCTCTTTAAGTTCTATTCTAATAGACTGAATATCTTTTATAAGATATCGGAAGAAGATGCGACGATTTTTTCCAGGAAATCCCCAACGAAAAATATAGACTAGTCCTTCTTTTGTATCGAATCGATCATAACCACTACCCACATTCCACGAAATTGTACACCACAAATAGGAGCTAATAAAAAGACCTGCGATCCCATAGAAAGACATCACGAGCCCTTGTGGAAAAAAGAGAACTTGTTGGGGAGGAAATAAAGATATCAAATTCCTACCAAGATAGCTGGAAATTCCAACCAATACAAATCCTAATGAACCTAACAAAAGAATAAAGGCCCAGCAGAAATTACTTATTTTTCGAGATCCCGTTATAAGTTCTATCCATATACGTTCTGATCGCCAATTCATACTAGATCTGGTTGCATTTTATTTGAATTGAAAGAATACCCCAAATTAATTGTACTTTCCTTACTCTGTCTGTCTTGTTTCCGATGTAACTCTCATCAACTAGTACTATTTATTCTGAGCATCAGGTATGTTTCACTTTTATTTAAATATCGAAATATTTATATTTTTAGTTAGATCAAAAAATTAACATCTACTACCCATATGTCGTCATCTTTCCACATACATGAGAGCTCTTTTATTTATGTTCGGAAGAATTCGTGTGGTATACCATTTCATTCTGCTAAATAGATATCTGTGTTACGATTCAAGTCTAAGTTTTGAAAAATTCGATTTGGACCCAAACAAATATCTAAACAATCCTATTTTTTTGAACATAAAAAAATAAAGAAGCCATTGCAATTGCCGGAAATACTAGGCCTACTAAAGGCACAAAAATAGAGGGAAAGTTCATAGTTGTCATAAAATGGGCACCTCGATTTACTATAAATTGTATCTGTTTGTTATATTTTTTTTTCTTGTTATTATGTTATTATATTAATTAATTAATTAGAATTCTATAGAATGACTTATAGTTTTATAGTATAGAATAAATACACGGAATGTAGACCTAAAAAATTTATTTGCTTTCTACCTATACATATGTAAGTAAAGTAAGAAGTCGTTCTTTATATCTTGTTGATCGAAGTTTTTTAATTAGGAATCAGAAAGAAATAGAATAAATACTCATAATTATTAACATTTTTTTTTATTATTTTTTCTTTATTCCAAAAAAAATGAGGATGTCACCAATCAAAAACTCCCATTGGTTTTGACTTTGATTCCAATAAAAAAGAAAAAAAAA